GAAAGGAAGTTGATCATGGATTATCAATAAACCTAGAATTGATTCTTCCTGGGTCGATGCCCGAGCGGTTAATGGGGACGGACTGTAAATTCGTTGGCAATATGTCTACGCTGGTTCAAATCCAGCTCGGCCCAATAATTCGCTGATCCGCCCTAACATAAAATGCCTATTTTTTTTGTATTTTCTTTTCCAGAAAAGCCAAACAAAAAAATTAAGGAAGAATAAAATCCAATTTTCTGATATATCCAGCCCTACCGCTGTTTGTTTTTTATTTGTTCTATTTATTTAGTTGTGTTCCCATAAATTCTGACCTTGATAAGATAATGCTCTAGATTCATATCAGCATCATTAAATAAAAAGTTTACTGAAAAGAAAGAGTAAAGAGTAAAGTAAACAAAAAAGACTCTTTTTTTTTTCATTTTAAAATTGATTATTGATCGATTTTTTTGGCAATAAAGAAAGGATTACTAGTAACTAGTAATCCGCGTCGCTCTCAGGTAAGTTCATACCCATATGGCTATCAATATATCACTCGCGCCTTTGTTTGTTACAACACGGCGATTCGAATCGAAAATATAAAAAATGGCTTGAGTGAAATCATAAAACTATCTATGCTGTACACTTTTCTTTATTCCCCTGGGATTGTAGTTCAATTGGTCAGAGCACCGCCCTGTCAAGGCGGAAGCTGCGGGTTCGAGCCCCGTCAGTCCCGACGGATACAATTAAAAAAATACATCAATTGATCCCTTCCTTTTCTGTCAAAGGGGATACAAATGATAGAATTTCATTCCCAACGATATCTTTTTTTTCCTTTCCATTTTTTGTTGGGGTTTATTTGTAAACTATTTGTAAACAGTGAAAGTGGAAAAACAGTCAGATGATACATCATCAGATGATTGTACAAGGAAGACGGTAGATTATCGAAAAGAAAGAGTGGAAAAGACTATATAAATAAAGGCAAGGAATTCTTTTGATTGGACCAGAAATCCATTTTTGTATTCGGTGTGGATAAAGGATCTTCCTATGTTATACTATTCAATTCTCGACGGTGAATCGATTTGATAGCTTAGATATTGTTATTCATGATATTGATCCGATTCGATGTCATTGAAATGTAAGTCATTGCATTGAATTTACAAGCGACAAATTTATCATCTCTATGGGATTAAATCCCGAGTTATTGCGAAGGAAAAAAAACAATGAAATTCAAATTATGGAAGTAAATATTCTCGCATTTATTGCTACAGCGCTGTTCATTCTAGTTCCTACCGCTTTTTTACTTATAATATACGTAAAAACTGTCAGTCAAAGTGATTAATTTTAATGAAACTTGACTTTTTATCTTATCAAGGATTTAAGAAAAAAAGGATTCCAATTTCACGTCTTAAATCAAATGAATGGACTAGAATCAGCAGTATCCTATAAAACTCGATAGTATGGTAGAAAAAAAATATGAATCTTTCTACCATACTATCTATATCTATTATTGGAATGTATAAAGATACAAGCTTAATATACTTAATATAGATGAATCCACAATATGCATCCTCATACATGTCGATATCAATTAAATATATGTACTGTACATAGTATCTCAGTATCTCAATTTTATTTCTTCGCTTGATCTATTTTATTTGTGTTGATTTCAATCAATCTGAAATAATTGAAAGGCAAGTCTTAGGATTTTCTAATTCTTTCATTTCATGGACTTGATTCTTTCTTTTGCTGGATACCGAGATTCCTATTGAAAAGAATCAGAAATGAAGGAAAAATGGAATGGAAATGGAATAGGCATTATATTAATTAAAAAAAAGATAACCAAGTAATCTTTTTTTTTGACCATTCCAAAGAAGTAATTCATTGAGCAGCTGACAGATGATCCAAAGAGTTCTATGGTAACTTTTCTTCGTATTTCGTTTCGAAATTCGAAAAGAAAAAAGGGCATACCCTGCCGATTTTGAATTTCACTTCTTTTCTTTGATCCATGATATGAAATGAGTCAATAAAGCATGGTATAAATGAAATTCAAATAAAACAGGGGGGAAGTGTGCAATATGTGACTACACTAAGTCAAGATCTTATTAAAAAAAAGAACTACTTTTTGTCTCTTTGAACTTTTTTTCTCTTTGAACAGTAAAGAGGGAAGGAAATAAAAAGAAGCAAATACAGAAAACAAAGGGGGGACTCCTTGTCCCTCATTGTCCATTTATAACTCTGGTAAGAGCTAGTTCATCAAAATAGAAAATTTAGGAAGAATTCTTTTTTTTTTTTTTAATAAATTGCCTATCATCCGGATCCCTTTTACTTTCGAAATACGAACATGGGAATTATTGAAATGTTTGTTTGATTTTGATTGAAAGGGTGTTATTCATCTATATTATTGATCTATATTATTCGTAGAATACATTACTCCACTAGAATCCAAGAATTTCGAAATGAAGACTCAATAGTTAAATTCGAAATGAAGACTCAATAGTTAAAAATAAAGGCTTTGCAAAACACGATCTAGAAAACAATTGATACGGTTTGATTCCTCAACCCAATTAGGTAGGAGTACCCCTAGAGCCCACTTCTTCCCCATACTACGAGTGAAAGGGAAAATGTAAAGACTACCATTAAAGCAGCCCAAGCAAGACTTACTATATCCATGTGTGTTATGTCCCCTATCTCTATGAATATGAAACAAATATGAAGGAATTTTTCCATTATTGTTCACTAATAATAGTGGAATTACTGGCGCAGAGTCAAAAAGAACAGGGAATTCTGACACACCACCGTTGATGAAACACTTCAATAAATCCGCAGTTAATTAGACACTCCCGTTATCCAATCTAATTCAGCCCTAGGAGCCCCTCGAGGGGGGGCTCCCATATCAAGATTTACTGATTCCCTCTCCCTCCCACTACTTTAGTTTTTCCTTGAATCCTGGACATTAGGAGACGCTAGGATTTCGAGTTTTTTATTGATTATTGATCAGGCGACACCCGGATTTGAACTGGGGAATAAGGGATTTGCAGTCCCCCGCCTTACCGCTCGGCCATGTCGCCAAAAGGCTACAAACAAAAAAATGAGTGTATCCCTTTTTTAGATCGGATGCACGCCTTCAATTGGTTATAGTATCTCAAGACACACAATATCTAAAAACTTTCCCTTTCTTTTTTCTATTGAAAAAGAAAATGTGGATTCGCAGTGACAAAAGTCAAAATTCAGGACAAATAAATTGGAACCATTAACTATTGACTGCAAATTTATGGACGATTCTTCTTCACTTGTCTTTTTCTAATGGTATAAGAAAAAAAAACTGGATACATAACTAATCAGTATTGATTTTTTTTTCAATAAAAAAAACTTTCTGAATTTTGACTTTATGAATTTCAATTCTATTCTTATAATATAATAGCAATTATGCGTCTATGTAAACCCCAGAGCATAAGTTGTTACACAGTTATAGTTATCTAATGAGATATTTTATCTATCTAGATCTGATGTCCATAGGGAATCAGCAAGAAATTATCGTGTTTCAATTTTTCATTGAATAGATTATAGATTAAACTAAAAGAAAAAATAGAATTTTTGATAGAGCACGCCAGGTCTTGTCTCCACTAGAGCGCTATAATGGAAGAAAAGAAAGACATATATAAATAGAAATGCTATATCTGCACATGTTTAATAAATACAAGTCCTCTTTTCGTACGCACTTCAATCATATTCTAAATATTCTACTAAAAAAGAAAAAAAAAAACGAAAAAGTGGGTAAAAACATCTCTCTTCTCTGCGAATCATTTTTGAACAATGGAGTCCATGAAAAAATTAAGTGCTATAAAAATCAACTCCCCCCTATATTATATTAGAATTCTATTTATTTTATATATTTTATGAATCTATTTTATGATTATTTTGTCTTTATCTCAACGAACAGATCAAATCAGGAATTCCTTTCATTTTTCTGGTATTCAATCGGATTGGAATATGTAATATCATAATAATGGTAGAAATTGAATTCTTATTTTCTTTTCTATTCTAGACAAAACTCCATACGGCTAAATGGCATTTATCAATTCTTTTCTGTATCTGTTTGTTAGAAATATAAATTCAAATTTGAGTCTAATTTTTCTTCTTCTGTTCATACGCATTTCATATTTCACACATTCCATATATATTATATGTATATGGAGTTAGATAAAATTTCATGTGATTCAGTAAACAGAATAGAAATTCAATTCCATCATTATTAGATCGATTCGTATGATTCGATGAAGAATGAGAAAAGAATGGGATTTTTTGATAAGCGGGAAATTCAAAATGCTCGGGGATGAAAATGGGGAAATGTCTACAATACCTGGGTTGAATCAGATACAATTTGAAGGATTTTGTGGGTTCATGGATCGGGGCTTAACAGAAGAACTTTATAAGTTTCCAAAAATTGAAGATACAGATCAAGAAATTGAATTTCAATTATTTGTAGAAACATATCAATTGGTGGAACCGTTGATAAAAGAAAGGGATGCTGTATATGAATCACTCACATATTCTTCTGAATTATATGTATCCGCAGGATTAATTTGGAAAACCAGTAAGGATATGCAAGAACAAACAATTTTGATTGGAAACATTCCGTTAATGAACTCCCTCGGAACTTCTATAGTAAATGGAATATACAGAATTGTGATCAATCAAATATTGCAAAGCCCCGGTATCTATTATCGATCAGAATTGGATCATAACGGAATTTCGGTCTATACTGGTACCATAATATCAGATTGGGGGGGGAGGTTAGAATTAGAGATTGATAGAAAAGCAAGGATATGGGCTCGTGTAAGTAGGAAACAGAAAATATCTATTCTAGTTCTATTATCAGCTATGGGTTTGAATCTAAGAGAAATTCTAGAGAATGTTTGCTACCCTGAAATTTTCTTGTCTTTCCTGACCGATAAGGAAAAAAAAAAAATTGGGTCAAAAGAAAATGCCATTTTGGAGTTTTATCAACAATTTTCTTGTGT